CGATTTTCAAAAAAATGAAAAAAAGAATTCGAAAATGGAAAAAAAAGTCTTTTTTTGTGATACGTTTAAAAGAAAACAAAAAATTAGTTCGAGCCATAACCCTTTCAAAAGAAAGACAAAAATGGTTTCTGAAAAATACTCTATTTATGAAAGTTAACGGAATAATAAAAGAACTTTATATTTCTAATAAAAAAAAAAAAAATTTCTTCGTTGAATTTCAGAAAATAAAAATATATGAACTAAATGAAACTAAAAACGAAAAAGATAGGAAAATTCCTAATGAAATGATTTCTGAATCATCCATTCCTATTCCCATTCAATCTCTGGATTTGAAAGCCTTTTCATTTAACGAAACAAAAATGAAAGATCTGTCTGATAGAACAAACACAATCCTGAATCGGATCAAAAAACTAGAAAAAAAAAAAAACAATAAGAACAAGTTTCTAACTACTGACAAAAAGAGTAATTGGAATAAAAAAAATTCTCTCAATAAATTATTCGTATCACTAAGAAAAAGTTTGACGAAATTTAAAAAAAGAAATGTAGGATTAATACGAGAATCCTATTTGCAAATCAATTTTATTATTCAAAAGATATACATAAAAATATTTTTCTATATCATTCAGACAAATAGTCCGAGAATCGCTACACAACTTTTTGAATTTTCAAAAAACGAATTTTTAAAATTGATTTGCAATAATGAACATGAAATAAATCCCGAAAAAGTTAATAAAACAAGTGCTATTCACATTATTTTGACGCTCAAAAAACAGTTTGTTGATATTACTACTGATATTACTACAAAGAATTCAAAAAATTCGAGCAACTTATCTTACTTTTCACAAGCGTATGTATTTTACCAAATATATAAAACTGAAATTTTCAGCTTATATATAGAGCTTCTTCAATATAAGGAAACATCTCTTTTTCTTAAAAAAGAAATAAAGGATTATGTCGAAACCGACAAAATACTTCATTTGGAATTAGGACATAAAAATCTTTTTAATTCCCCAATTGTTGAACAAAAAAATTCTTTAAGTAAATATCAATTATCACAGATTCAATGGTATCGATTAGTACCACACAAATGGCGAAACACAGTGAATCAAAGATCTATTATCGCCGAAAAGAAAGATTTTCATCAAAGTCAGTCAGATGAACAAAACCAATTTATTTTTTGGAAAAAATTAATTGGTTTTGAATTGAAGTCATTCTCCAATGAAAAATATACTATTAACTTTGAAAAATATCAAAAATACTCTAAATATGCACTTTTCTCATATCAATCCATTAATTCTGACGATAGAAAGGATTCTGTATCACCATTATGGACAACTAATCCGCAAGAACGTTGTTATAATTCAAATATATCCAACATAACGAAAAGTACCTTAGTTGATATGTCAGAGCGGATTCTGCCTATAACTATAAATAATTATATATATAATTATTTCGGACAGAACAAAAATAGGAATCTGACTAATTTTCCAGATCAAAAATATTTTAATTGGAAAATTCTATATTTTTGCTTTAGAAAAAAAGGGGATATTCCTTCCTGGATCGCTCTCGATACCAATATCAACTTTCAAAATAATCCAAATACTAAAAATCAAGTGAATAATTATCCAATAGTTGAAAAAATGGATAAAAAAGACCTTGTTTATCTTCAAATTGATAAAGATCAGAAAATCAAGATTTCAAAAAAAAAAAAAAACCTTTTGGATTGGATGGGAATGAATGAAGAAATACTAAGTCGTTCGATTGCGCCTCTAACACCTTGGTTTTTTGGCCAATTCGTGCTTCTTTATACCGCATATAAAACGAACCCCTGGATGATCCCAGTCAAAGAACTTCTTTTCAATTTAAATGAAACTGTTAGTGAAAATAAAAACATCACTAAAAATCAAAAACAGAATCCTTTAAATTTATCCAAATTATCCAATGAAAATAAAATTAAATCTAGTAAAGTTGAAAAAAAGAATCAAAACAAAAAAAAAAAACCAAATAAAAATAATATTGAATTACATATAGAAAATACAGAAACTCTTGAATCAATTTTATCAACTCAAGACAAATATATTGAAGAAGATTCTGAAGCTGCAGGCTCAGATCGTAAAAAACGTCGAAAGAGAAAGCAATATAAGAATAAGAGCAACACGCAAGTCGAACTTGCTTTTTTTTTAAAAAGGTCTTTACGTTTTCAAATGAGATGGAATAAATTTTTCAATCAAAAAATAACAAATAATATTAAAGTATATTGTCTCCTGCTTAGATTGGTAAATCCAAAAGAGATTGCTATATCCTCTATACAAAGGAAAGAACTAAGTCTCGATATTATGGTAATTCAAAAAGATTTAACTCTTAGGGAATTGATGAAAAAAAGACTATTAATTATTGAACCTGTGCGCTTGTCTATAAAAAACGACAGTCAATTTTTGATGTATCAAACTCTAAATGTTTCATTGATTCCTAAGAGTTCGCACCAACTTAATCAAAGTTACCGAGCAAAACACGATATTGATCGAAACAATTCCAACAATTACATTGTAAGACAGCCAAATCAAAGACGAACTGAAAATCGAGATTATGATTTCGTTATTCCTGAACAAATTTTTTCCACTAAATCCCGTAGGGAATTAAGGATTCTAATTTATTTCAATTCGAGGAATAGCAAGCTTATTTCTAACAATTCAGTATTTTGCAATTGCAATAACGTAAAAAACTATGATCAAGTTTTGGATAACCGTCAAAATTTTTATAGGGAGAAAATTGAACTAATTCAATTAAAATCCTTTCTTTGGCCTACTTACCGATTAGAGGATTTATCTTGTATGAATCGATATTGGTTTGATACCAATAATGGAAGCCGTTTTAGTCTGTTACGGATATATATGTATCCCTCGTTGCAAATTTGTGAATGATGCATTTCTTATCTCATATCTATCTTCCAAGTCTGTATTTATTATATTTATATGAAATTGGGGGTTATACACATTCATTGTCTTCCATTGTCCAATCCGATAAATCAATACGCATGTATCTATATCCATTAGATGAATAATTAGATATTCGATTTAGGAATAAGTGTTCTCTTTTACTGTGTAAATATCCATTTTTTTTTACTTATACTTACTTAATCTTAATGAAAATGAGAAAAGGAATAGGATTATTTTTACTGATCGTAAAATGTCGTAAAATGAATTTTTGACTTTCAAAAAGGAAAAAAGAGTCGATTTTATCTTATGGTAAAAAAAAAAGTTATTTCAGTTATTTCAAAAGACGAAAATCGGGGATCTATTGAATTTCAAGTCTTTCATTTTACCAATAAAATAAGAAGGCTTACTTCACATTTGGAATTTCACAGAAAAGACTATTTATCGCAGCGGGGTCTACGGAAAATCTTAGGAAAACGACAACGGCTGTTGTCTTATTTGTCAAATAAAAAACGAGTTTCTTATAAAGAATTAATGAATCAACTGGATATTCGGGAATCAAAAACGCGTTAATTTTTTCATTTTAAAAACAATGAAAATTGGTTATTTTATTAACTTTTTTTATCTAGAATTGAGACGAACTTCTTTTCGTTTTAAACGGTTCATAAAAGAATGAATCGAGGAATAAAGTATGAATGTAACAACTAAAAGAAAAGAGCATATGATAGTCAATATGGGACCTCATCACCCATCAATGCATGGCGTTCTTCGTCTTATTCTTACTCTAGATGGCGAAGATGTTATTGATTGTGAGCCAATATTGGGTTATCTGCACAGAGGGATGGAAAAAATTGCCGAAAACCGAACAGTTATACAATATTTGCCTTATGTAACACGTTGGGATTATTTAGCTACTATGTTTACAGAAGCAATAACCGTAAATGGACCAGAGCAGATGGTGAATATTCAAGTACCTAAAAGAGCCAGTTATATCAGAGTGATCATGTTAGAATTGAGTCGTATAGCTTCTCATCTGTTATGGCTTGGCCCCTTTATGGCAGATATTGGTGCACAGACTCCCTTTTTCTATATTTTCAGAGAAAGAGAATTAGTATATGATCTATTTGAAGCTGCCACCGGTATGAGAATGATGCACAATTATTTTCGTATCGGAGGAGTAGGGGCCGATCTCCCTTATGGATGGATAGAAAAATGTTTGGATTTCTGTGATTATTTTATAACTGCTGTTTCTGAATACCAAAAACTTATTACCAGAAATCCCATTTTTTTAGAACGAGTTGAGGGTGTAGGTATTATTGGTGCAGAAGAAGCAATAAATTGGGGTTTATCCGGCCCGATGTTACGAGCTTGTGGAATTCAATGGGATCTTCGTAAAGTCGATCAGTATGAATGTTATGATGAATTCGATTGGGAAATCAATTGGCAAAAAGAAGGAGATTCATTAGCGCGTTATTTAGTACGAATCAGTGAAATGAAGGAATCTATCAAAATTGTTCAACAGGCCCTCGAAGGAATTCCAGGCGGTCCTTATGAGAATTTAGAAATACGTTGCTTTGATAGAGAACGGGATCCAGAATGGAATGATTTTGACTATCGTTTCATTAGTAAAAAAATCTCTCCTACTTTTGAATTACCGAAGCAAGAGCTTTATGCAAGAGTTGAAGCCCCAAAAGGGGAATTGGGAATTTATTTAATAGGGGATCGGAGTGGTTTTCCTTGGAGATGGAAAATTCGTCCCCCAGGTTTTATCAATTTGCAAATTCTTCCTCAGTTAGTTAAAAGAATGAAATTGGCGGATATTATGACAATACTAGGTAGTATAGATATCATTATGGGAGAAGTTGATCGTTGAAATGATAATTGATACAAGAGAAGTACAAGATATTCACTCTTTTTCTAGATTAGAATCTTACAAAGAGATTTATGGGATCATAGGGATGCTTTTACCTATTTTCGTTCTTGTATTGGGAATCACAATAGGTGTACTCGTAATTGTGTGGTTAGAAAGAGAAATATCCGCTGGAATACAACAACGTATTGGACCGGAATACGCCGGTCCGTTTGGAATTCTTCAAGCGTTAGCAGATGGAACAAAACTGATTTTCAAAGAAAACCTTCTTCCATCTAGAGGAGATGGTCGTTTATTCATTATCGGACCATCTATAATCGTTATATCTGTTTTCGTAAGTTATTCAGTAATTCCTTTTAGCTATAACCTTGTTTTATCCGATCTCAATATCGGTGTTTTTTTATGGATTGCCTTTTCAAGTATTGTTCCAATTGGACTTCTTATGTCAGGATATGGATCAAACAACAAATATTCCTTTTTAGGTGGTCTGCGAGCCGCCGCTCAATCGATTAGTTATGAAATACCGTTGACTCTTTGTGTGTTATCAATATCTCTACGTGCGAGTCGTTCTAATCTTTTCTTTAATTCTTTTTTTTAAGTAAAGAAGTTGAATAGGTATCTTCACTTTTTTATTCATTATTCAGGTTAAATTAACTAAATCAGATAGTTATATGAGTGAAAAAAAAACAGCTTCTAAATTAGCTGTAAAAAGATTGAGTCTCATCTCCTAAGTACAAGAACGAAAAATCAAATAAATTCAATATAAGCAAGATTTTTTTTAGCCCATGATTGGTTGATTAGTGATTAGTCATCCTGGCTTGAAGCGGGCTCAAACGATCAACCGTATATAGTTTTCACTATTCTTTATATGTATTAATAGAACGGAGAGTTCAACAAAAATGAGTGGATGGTTAGGAACACAAAAATATATAAAGGATTAGTAATATAAATTTTTATGTCACTTTTCAAAACGAAAATCTTTGGATAACATAAAAAGAACAATGGGGGCTTTCAATTTGTAGAAATAATCAAGCAGTACTCCTCACGATTGCAATCCAGAGTATGCTCCTACTCACAGATTAAAAAACGACTATCCAAAACGAAATAATCCTTTCGTGTTTTGAACTCCCTCTTTGGAAAGAAGAGAATAGGAACGAAAATTCATAGAGATCACGAAATAGCCTTCTAAGACAGTCAGCTAATCTCTGATTTTTTTTTCATTTTTTTCATAATAATCAAAAAAAGATGGCTATTGATATTGAGTATTTTATTAAAAAGTTATTACTCAACAAACAAAAATTCAAATTATTAAAGGACGAGATTAATTCATAAGTGCTTGTTGAGTTATTATATTTATATCATTCTGGCATACGGAATTTCATCGGTCTAATTTTGGAACTTCCGGGGGGTGTTGGGTCTATCTATATTTTGACCAAAAATAAAATCGATCACGATAAAAAATATCAACTTGGTCCTTAGATTTCTTGATGGCCGTCAAGGAGCCGTATGAGGTGAAAATCTCATGTACGGTTCTGGACTAGCGATGGGAACAGTGATGTTATCACCGACTATTATTATCTAATAGTTCAAGTACAGTTGATATAGTTGAGGCGCAATCTAAATATGGGTTTTTAGGGTGGAATTTATGGCGTCAACCTATAGGGTTTATCATTTTTCTAATTTCTTCCCTAGCAGAATGTGAGAGATTGCCTTTTGATTTACCCGAAGCAGAGGAAGAATTAGTAGCAGGTTATCAAACCGAATATTCGGGTATCAAATTTGGATTATTTTATGTTGCTTCCTATCTCAATCTATTAGTTTCGTCGTTATTTGTAACAATTCTGTACTTGGGTGGTTGGAATATCTGTATTCCATCCATATTTTTTTCTGATCGAGTTGAAATAAATAAAGTAGGTAGGGTCTTTATAATAACAATTGGTATTGTTTTGACTTTAGCAAAAACTTATTTGTTCCTGTTCATTTCTATCACAACAAGATGGACTTTACCGAGACTAAGAATGGACCAACTATTAAATCTTGGGTGGAAATTTCTTTTACCCATTTCTCTCGGTAATTTATTATTAACAACCTCTTCCCAACTCCTTTCACTCTAAACGAACAAAGAATATACTATTCGAACTTCTCATCAAACAAGAGAAAGAAACAAACATAAGATTATTCATATATCTTTACAATATGTTCCCGATGGTAACTGGGTTCATGAATTATGGCCAACAAGCAATCCGGGCGGCAAGGTACATTGGTCAAGGATTCATCATTACCTTATCCCATGCAAATCGTTTACCTGTAACTATTCAATATCCTTATGAAAAATTAATTACCCCAGAGCGTTTCCGCGGACGAATCCATTTTGAATTTGATAAATGCATAGCTTGTGAAGTATGTGTTCGTGTATGTCCTATCGATCTGCCAATTGTTGATTGGAAATTGGAAACCGGTATGCGAAAAAAACGCTTGCTTAATTACAGTATTGATTTTGGAATTTGTATATTTTGTGGAAATTGCGTTGAGTATTGTCCAACAAATTGTTTATCAATGACGGAAGAATATGAGCTTTCCGCTTATGATCGTCACGAATTGAATTATAATCAAATCGCATTAGGTCGGTTACCGCTGTCAGTAATTAACAATTATACAATTCGAACAATTTTGAATTATCCTCAAATAAAAGCATTTGAATGATTAAAGAGTAATTATTAATTACTAATTAGTAATACTAATGTATAGTAATTAGTAATACTAATGGATAGTCAGGTTAACCTTTATTTAATTGAACGGAATCGTTCCTTATTTTTTTTTTTGCTCAATAGAACTCGAAATTGCAATTAATTGTTGATTAGTTAGTGAGAAGTCCAAATCAATTTGGATTTGAAATCCAAATTGAATAATCTATCTAATTTATTTCGAAATGGTTGCCAGCTCATTTTGCTACTTGGTTTGACGTAAGGGGGAACAAGATATTGGTATAGTAATTGGCCGAGACGTAATTCAAATCCATTAGAAACCCCATTACATTCTAATTGAATTCAATTAGGAGCATATCATAAAAAAAAAAAAAAAAAAAGAAAAAATTGCCTGGTCAGGTCAATAAAATCATGAACAACATTTCAATTTTTTTATCTTGTATTATAGAATGGATTTGCCTGGACCAATACATGATTTTCTTTTAGTTTTTCTGGGATTAGGTCTTCTAGTAGGAGGTATAGGAGTAGTATTACTTACCAATCCAATTTATTCGGCTTTTGCATTGGGATTGGTTCTTGTTTGCATATCTTTATTTTATATTTTATCAAACTCTCATTTTGTGGCGGCTGCCCAGCTCCTTATTTATGTCGGAGCGATAAACGTTTTAATTTTATTTGCTGTGATGTTCATGAATGGTTCAGAATATTATAAAGATTTCGATCTTTGGACTGTTGGGAATGGAATTACTTTGTTGGTTTGTACAAGTATTTTCATCTCCCTAATGACCACGATTCTCGATACGGCTTGGTACGGAATTATTTGGACGACAAAATTAAACCAGATTATAGAACAAGATTTGATAGGGAATAGTCAACAAATTGGAATTCATTTATCAACGGATTTTTTTCTTCCATTTGAACTCATTTCAATAATTCTTTTAGTTGCTTTGATAGGTGCAATTGCTGTTGCCCGTCAATGAAAAATTTTATAACTATGAAGAACAATCAAAATTGAAATTTTCTCGCTCTTATCAAATACATTTAGCTTCCATTTTTGAATTCTATTTCAATATCGATATCTATATATATTTTTTACAAATATATATAGATATATATATTTGCTACTTGTTCTATTATAGTCAAGCGAAAGCCTTGGTTTATTGTTCATGGCGAAATCACTCAAAATTGATAAGGAGCTGATCAATGATACTCGAACATACACTTGTTTTGAGTGCCTATTTATTTTCTATTGGTATCTATGGATTGATCACGAGTCGAAATATGGTTAGGGCTCTTATGTGTCTGGAACTTATCCTGAATGCCGTTAATATAAATTTCGTAACATTTGCCGATTTGTTTGATAGTCGACAATTACAAGGGGATATTTTCTCTATTTTTGTTATAGCTATTGCCGCAGGCGAAGCAGCTATTGGGTTAGCTATTGTTTCATCAATTTATCGTAATAGAAAATCAACTCGTATCAATCAATCTAATTTTTTGAATAAATAAGTACTACTAATTTATTCAAAAAATTAGAAATTTCTCAATTTTGAAATACTGTTTGTAAAACGGGAATCAAAGTATCTTAGCCAACCCAGAAGTCGCGATCCATAAATTCGATTGATTTTGATTTTTAAATAAAATCATGATAAAATTATTGATTCATCTAGTATATAAATATATGATTTATATATAGGTTTACTAGATCGAAGATTTATGATATTCAAAAACTGAGAGATCCAATGTCCCATTCAGTAAAGATTTATGATACATGTATAGGATGTACTCAATGCGTCCGAGCCTGCCCAACCGATGTATTAGAAATGATCCCTTGGGATGGATGTAAGGCTAAGCAAATTGCTTCAGCTCCACGAACGGAGGATTGTGTTGGTTGTAAGAGATGTGAATCCGCTTGTCCAACGGATTTTTTGAGCGTGAGGGTTTATTTATGGCATGAAACAACTCGAAGCATGGGTCTAGCTTATTAATATAATAAGTTCCAGACAAAACTACATTGAAACAAACTCAAACTGAATTTTCAATTTTTTTCAATACAATTGATTTTTTTTTACCGACACAAAACCCGTTCTTTTTCGAGAACGGGTTTTGGGGTCTAATTCTATCTTGTCTTTACCACGAATGATTTTCCTTGGTTAACAATAATTGTAGTTTTACCAATATTGGCGGGTTCTTTAATTTTCTTTCTACCTCATCGAGGAAATAAGCTAATCAGGTGGTATACTATATCTATTTCGATTTTTGAACTCCTTTTAACGACCTATACATTCTGTTATCATTTCCAATTGACCGATCCATTAAATCAACTAGCAGAGGATTATCAATGGATTAATTTTTTTGATTTTGGCTGGAGATTGGGAATAGATGGGCTTTCTATAGGAACCGTTTTACTGACGGGATTTATAACCACTTTAGCTACTTTAGCAGCTTGGCCGGTTACTCGGGATTCCCGATTGTTCCATTTCCTGATGTTAGCAATGTACAGTGGTCAAATAGGATCATTTGCTTCTCACGATCTTTTACTTTTTTTTCTCATGTGGGAGTTCGAATTAATTCCAGTTTATTTACTTCTATTGATATGGGGGGGACGGAAACGTCTGTATTCAGCTACAAAATTCATTTTATACACTGCAGGGGGGTCTATTTTTCTATTAATAGGTGTTTTTGGTATTGGCTTATATGGTTCGAATGAACCAACATTAAATTTTGAAATATTAGCTAACCAATCGTATCCTGTCGCATTAGAACTACTATTTTATACTGGATTTTTAATTGCTTTTGCAGTTAAATTACCGATCATACCCTTACATACATGGTTACCAGATACCCATGGGGAGGCACATTACAGTACTTGTATGCTTCTAGCTGGAATTTTATTAAAAATGGGAGCATATGGTTTGGTTCGGATCAATATGCAATTATTCCCCCATGCTCATTCTCTATTTTCTCCCTGGTTGATTATAGTAGGTGCAATACAAATAATCTATGCAGCTTCAACATCTCCTGGTCAACGTAATTTAAAAAAACGAATAGCCTATTCCTCCGTATCTCATATGGGGTTCATAATTCTCGGAATTGGAGAGATAACCGATACGGGGCTCAATGGAGCCCTTTTACAAATGATTTCTCACGGATTTATTGGTGCTTCTCTTTTTTTCTTGGCAGGAATGACGTATGATAGAATACGTCTTGTTTATCTCGACAACATGGGTGGAATGGCAATTTTCCTTCCAAAAATATTCACACTGTTCAGTATCTTATCAATGGCTTCCCTAGCAGTACCCGGCATGAGTGGTTTTGTTGCCGAATTGATAGTCTTTTTTGGAATAATTACCAGCCAACAATATTTTTTAATTCCCAAAATACTAATTACTTTTCTAATGGCAATTGGAATGATATTAACTCCTATTTATTTATTATCGATGTTACGTCAAATGTTCTACGGATACAAGATTTTGAATTCGCAAAACTCTTATTTTTGTGATTCTGGGCCGAGAGAATTATTTATTTTAATCTCGATTCTTCTACCAATAATAGGTATTGGTATTTATCCGGATTTCATCCTCTCACTCTCAGTTGAGAAGGTAGAAGCTATTATATCTACATATTTTTATCGATAGTTTTCATGAATAAAATACGAAAGAATTAAGGATTCAATCCTATTCTTTTTCGTTTTGCAATTTGAAAACGAAAAATAGAAGTTAACTAAACAAAGTCAAAATGAATTCAAATTGTGACTAGATGGATTTCTTGTTGTGAGAACCTTTTGAATCAATTAGTGTAGTGATTCAAATGGTTCTCGACATCTTCCCTGATGTATGGAGTTTTTTTTCTTCTATTCGTTAACTTAATATTTATTAATTTAGTATTTCATTGGTTTTATTATAATTTTTTTTGAAGATGTTTTCTGTTTGTATTGTAGGAATCTTTTTCAATTTCATTTCATGTTAATGAAAAGTAAAGGCACCATAACTATGTAATCCTATTCCTAATAAGTTGACCCCAAAATAGCATATCCAAATTATAAGAAAGCCCATAGAAGCCACAACCGCGCAATTTAGACTTTTTACCTTTTTTGTATTTGTTCGAGTATGTAAATAAATTGCAAATAGGGTCCAAGTAATAAATGACCAAGTTTCTTTTGGGTCCCAATTCCAATATGATCCCCATGCCTCATTAGCCCATACTGATCCTGAAAGAATACCGATGTTTAAAAAGATAAATCCTAGACTAATAATACGATAACTCCACTGATCTAATTGTTGAATTAATTGAGCTCTGTAATAATTTATCGCCAAACAAGAGAAGTTGTTTATTAAAACATTCTGCTTTTCATCCAGATATTGGATCTTGTTAAATGAAAATGACTCGTTTACGAAATTTTCCAACATCTTTTGAAATGAAATGACTAAAAGAGCTACTGATAATAATGATCCGCATAAAAGAGCTGCATAGCCTAATATCATCATACTTACGTGCATCATTAACCACTGGGATTGAAGAGCGGGGACTAATATTCCCGATTGATGTATTTCGGTTAAAATACCTGAAGTGGTAAAGCCTTGTATAAAAATTGTACAAGGTGAAGTTATTGCGCTTAAATAATTGATATGTTTTTTAAAATATGGAACGATAGAAATAAGGGAGAAACCCCATGAAAGAAAAATGAGTGATTCATATAAATCACTTAAAGGGAAATGTCCCGAATAAATCCAACGAGTAATTAATAATCCTGTTATACAGAACAAAGTCGCTATAATGCCTTTTTCTGACGAATAATAGAGTCCTACGATTTCATCAAACGAAAAAATTAGCAAATAAATTGTAATTACAATTGAAACGATCGAAAATGATATATGAGTTAATATATGTTCTAAAGTGGAAAATAGCATAAAAATTCTCAAATAAAAAAGTATAGAAAATGATACGGAATCCAATCTGGAATTATATTACTGATATTAAATTATATTACTGGTATTATATTATTATATAAGAAATAGAACTTATTGTCGTTCTTTTCGAAAGACAGCCTGCCGCCACTCGGACTCGAACCGAGATGCTCTAGCACTGCTTCCTAAGAGCAGCGTGTCTACCGATTTCACCATAGCGGCGTACTCGAAATAATAATAAACTTTTTTTATTTAATTGTCGAGATTGAAATTCAAAAAGTTAATTCAAATTCAATTAATGACAAAAAATTCCTTTCATTTTACTGTTTTACTCCATATTGAAACATTTCCCAAATATTACCAGAATTGAATTATTAATTAATTCAATTATTAAAATGGTTATTCGACTTTTAAGTAGCTTGATGGGGAAAATAAGAATCCCCATCGCGAAAGACTACAAAAAAAAAGTACCATTAAATTATTATTTACTATAAGTTTGATTATTGGGTTGTTGCACAAAAAAACTTTTTGAATTATCCGTAGAAATAGATTTCGCTAATGAAAAAGCCTTCAACGCCGTAAAATAGGCCTTTATTTTCCAAATATTCTTACGAATATGTTTTTTTGATGTAGAAGTACGTTTTTTTGGAACTGCCATGAAAAAATAAATTTTAAAACAATTCTGTTTTTTATCTAGTTGAATGTGAAAGACATTTATTGTTCAAAGTTCAAACAATTTCATTTCTTTTTCAATTTTTTTTTATCTTGATTCCATTCAATCCAAACTAAATATCTGACAAGACACAAAAGATAAATAACGAAGGTTTTATATATCTATGTTTCTTTTTAGTGCTATCCGTAGCAAAATAAAAATCCAATTTAAAGGTGAAAAAAGAAATCCTTGCTCAGTGATTTTGATCCATGGTAAGTATCAAAAAAAAATGTCGGATAGTCAAAGTTTTCGACAATTTGAAAAAAGTCCATGCGTTTTATATTATTTATTGTTTGCTATTTTTTATATTAATTTAAGTTAATGGAAAAAACAGCAATGGATAAAACACTCTGTGTATATTTGTTGTATGTAATTCTGAATCTTTCGTCTACGGATAGAATAAATTCTTATAATATCTAATGATAATTGAATTGTTTTATATCTTTAGGTTTTATATCTTTAGAAAGTAGAAAGATCCTCGTTATAACTTAGCTAATTTATTTAGATTAATTTACATAAGTTATTATAGATAACTATTTATAGTTAGTTATTTCGAGTAAGAATAGTTTACTATCTTTTTGATTGGTCATAAAATTCGAATAAATTATATTCCATTTTTGAAAATATAAAATACATAAAATAGAAAATAAAATACATAAAAGAATAAAATACATAAAAGATATATAGAAAATAGAAATATATATATATATTTATATAGAAATTAATATAAAGAAAAAAAAAAGCGTATTAATATTTTTAGTTAATTTTTTAGTTTTATTTCATTTTCGATTGCACTATTCTCCTGATCCTATTTATTCTAACTTCCTTCTTCCTCTGAATATTCGACGGAGTTGAGAAACAATAATTCAGAATAAAAGAAGAATAAAAAAAAAAAAGACAAAAGGTTTTTTATGGACTATACATATCCCTATTCATGGATTATACCTCTCATTCCACTTCCCATTCCTATGTTAATCGGAGTTGGACTTATCGTTTTTCCAATGGCAACAAAAAATCTTCGACGCATGTGGTCCTTTCCTAGTATCTTTCTCCTAAATGTAGTTATGCTCCTTTCGGTTTATCTATCTATTCAGCAAATAAATCAAAATTCTATCTATCAATATGTATGGTCTTGGACCATTACTAATGATTTTTCTTTAGACTTCGGTTACTTAATAGATTCGCTTGCTTCGATTATGGTAATATTAATTAGTACGGTCGGAATTCTGGTTCTTTTTTATAGTGACAATTATATGTATCATGATCAGGGATATTTGAGATTTTTTTCTTATCTGAGTTTTTTCACTACGTCCATGTTGGGATTAGTTACTAGTGTGAATTTGATACAAATTTATATTTTTTGGGAATTAGTTGGAACGTGTTCTTATCTATTAATAGGGTTTTGGTTCACACGACCTATTGCGTCGAATGCTTGTCAAAAAGCCTTTGTAACGAATCGTATAGGCGATTTTGGTTTATTATTAGGGATTTTGGGACTTTATGCTATAACGGGTAGTTTCGAATTTCGAGATTTATTTGAAATATTAAATAAATTAGTTTATAATAATGAGGTCAATTTTGTATTTCTTACTTTGTGTGCCTTGTTTTTATTTACAGGTGCAGTTGCCAAGTCTTCTCAATTCCCCCTTCATGTATGGTTACCTGATGCCATGGAAGGTCCTACTCCTATTTCGGCGCTTATCCATGCCGCTACTATGGTCGCAGCAGGTATTTTTCTTGTAGCTCGCCTCCTTCCTCTTTTTCTAATTATACCTCATATAATGAATTTTATTTCTTTGATAGGTATAGTAACACTATTATTCGGAGCTACTTTATCTCTTGCTCAAAAAGATATTAAAAGGAGTTTGGCTTA